GATCGACCTTTCCGTAGCTATAAGACATAAGGTGAATTCGGAAATCTGCTACCAATTCGTTCTCTATATAAGATTCGAATTCGAATCTCCAGAATCGAAAATTAGTACTTAAGGAACATTTCTCTTTTGGCTTGCTCCCCTGCCGTGATCGAATGAGAATGGTGAGAATGGATAATGAGTTGACATTCGGGTATAAGATAGCGTANNNTTCTGGTGCGCGCTACATTTCTGGGGGGGATGGATTGGGCTTTTAGCTTCCCCAGAGCTTCTTCGAATCCGCCGCGTCCCGCAGCGACTGTTTGTTTGGGTTCGGGATCTTCCGAGTGAAATGGAGGAGAGTGAAATGGAGGAGAGTGAACTCGAGGAGACTGAACTCGAGGAGAGTGAAATAAATGGAAGAGACTGAACTAGAAGAGAGTGAAATTGAGGAGAGTGAAATGGAAGAGACGGAACTAGAAGAGAGTGAAACGGAAATGGAGGCGGGTGAGATGGAGGCGGGTCAGATGGAAGAGACTCAAATAGAAGAGAGTGAAATTGAGGAGATAGATCTGGAAATCAAAACTAAGACTGACCAAGTGTCAGCAAAACAATTCGAATTCATAGAACTATCTATCTACCAAACTACACAAAGACAAAGGATATACCCTGCGAAACGCACGACTTTCCTCCTTAAAGCAGGGCGAGCGCCCAAGCGATTTAGTGAAAAGAATGGATGCCTATTTGACAAGCGAGCTCAACCGCCGAAAAAAATTGGAGGAATCGATTTACGTCTTACTAATTTACGTCTTACTAGACGCTAGACGAAATTTCCGTCTTAGAAAAAAAGAAGTCCGAGTTAGTAGAGACGGCCCAGACGGATGCTGCTATTCGAAATGAGCCCCTCCGCAGGAGCAGGAAAATTCCCGGGGTTAAGTTGAGCCAAGCAAGGGTCGATCACCCTGGGGCTCCACAAGGAAGCCCCAAAAGGCGCGCCTTCAGGTTCAGGAAAACGGGGCTCGCCCGGCGCTGCGGGGCAGGACGAGAGCTCCCTGGCGACACCGGACGAGCTATAGTGGAACTAATTAGGGTGAATTCGAAAACCTCTCTTACGATATAGATTCGAATGAGGGTTCGGATAGAAAGGTACCAATCAGTACGAATTCTTCTTTCTTCGGATATTGTATGTTGTAAAAAAGGTTCCCCTAAAAATACAAAAGAACCTATCCCATTTTTTACCTAGGAATATTCTATGCGAGGCACGCGTATCTCTATTGTATGTTATCAAGGAAGTCTCATCTAGGGAATAAATAGAATAGAATAAAGAATAAAATAAAAAGAATAATCCGAACAATACATGTCTTTCACATCCAACTCTAAACAATGAGTAACCTCTTCATTTTTAAATGGCGGTTCCAAAGAAACGTACTTCTCTATCAAAAAAGCGTATTCGTAAAAATATTTGGAAAAGAAAGGGGTATTGGGCAGCGAGAAAAGCATTTTCATTAGGGAAATCTATTTCTACCGGGAATTCGAAATGGTTTTTGTACGACAAAAAAAAAAAAAAACCAAGTCTTGGTTTTGGTTTTTTGTACGACAAAAAAAAAACCAAGTCTTGGAAGAATCTGAATCAATATGACTCCCTGAATTATCATTTCTAAAATGAAGGATTCCCATTAACTCATATTTTTCTTTTCAACGGATCAATACGAGACGGGACTGGTTATTGCGGTATGCCGAATAAGAAGTCCTCCGCTTACTGTATTCTCCATTTTTTGACGAAGTAGTGAAGGACAAGATACAAAGTCTTAGCTTTCTTTTTAGTAGGTTTTTCTAATTTGTGAGATAGGGGTTGTCATTTTCCTCATCGATTCACTTTTCATAATACACTAACTAAAAGAAAAGTCTTCTTTTTCCTTTAGGAATAGGAAGGATTTTTTTTGATTATGTATTCCTAATATGTAGTCCAAATAAGGGTCCTATATTTGGGCTGTGGAATCCATCAAGATCTATATCTATATATAGATCTTGAGAGCTTTCTTTTCTAATTCTAATATAGAATTATAGAATCTATAGAATCTTTTTTTTTTTTTGAAGTACGCTAAAATTCCGATAAAGATTGAAACCTTTTAGTTCTATGCCTGGATAGAGGACAGAATATCTAGTTCCAACTGCTGCATTTCCATTCCAGGCGAAGTGAAACCAACGTAAAGCCCTTTGTGAAAGTGAAACCTAACACCCTACGATCCCACAATACTAATGATTGTTGAACGTTCAATTAGTAATTTGAACGAGTGTTTTTTCATTGATTGTCAGATTCCCTAAAAAAGATTTGATTGAATTGACTCCTTAGAATCTCGACGATTGAATATGGATGGGCTATTATGTTTTCGAGTAAGCCGCTATGGTGAAATCGGTAGACACGCTGCTCTTAGGAAGCAGTGCTAGAGCATCTCGGTTCGAGTCCGAGTGGCGGCATCTTCGAAAAGAGATACAATAAATCCTATAATGAATGGAATGCCTCATTTCCATTCCAGTGTTGAAGGATCCCCCTTTGATTTTTTATTTTAGGATTTTTTTTATGATATTCTCGACTTTAGAACATATATTGACTCACATTTCTTTTTCGATCGTTTCAATTGTAATTACGATTTTTTTACTAACCTTATTATTAGTCTACGAAACGCTAGGACTCTATAATTCGTCAGAAAAAGGCATGATAGCTACCTTTTTCTGTATAACAGGATTGTTAGTTACTCGTTGGATTTCTTCGGGACATTTCCCCTTAAGTGATTTATATGAATCATTAATGTTTCTTTCGTGGGGTTTTTCCATTATTCATATGGTTCCACATTTTAGGAACCAAAAAACCCATTTAAGCGCAATAACCGCGCCAAGTACTATTTTGACTCAAGGCTTTGTTACTTCAGGTCTTTTAGCGGAAATGCATCAATCCACAATATTAGTACCTGCTCTCCAATCTCAGTGGTTAATGATGCACGTAAGTATGATGGTATTGAGCTATGCAGCTCTTTTATGCGGCTCGTTATTCTCAGTAGCGCTTCTAGTCATTACATTTCGAACACGCATAGATATTTTTGGCAAAAGAAATCATTTATTAACAGGGTCATTTGTTTTTGATGAGATCCAATACGCAAATGAAAGAGGCAGTGTTTTACGAAACACTTTTTTTCTTTCATTTCGAAATTATCACATGTATCAGTTGATTCAGCAATTGGATCGTTGGAGTTATCGTGTCATTAGTCTAGGGTTTCTCTTTTTAACCATAGGTATTCTTTCGGGCGCGGTATGGGCTAATGAGGCATGGGGGTCATATTGGAATTGGGACCCCAAGGAAACTTGGGCATTTATTACTTGGACCCTATTTGCAATTTATTTACATATGAGAACAAATCAAAATTTTCAAGGCACGAATTCTGCAATTGTGGCTTCTCTTGGATTTCTTATAATTTGGATATGTTATTTTGGGGTCAATCTATTAGGAATAGGATTACATAGTTATGGCTCATTCACATTAACATCGAATTGAAGAAGCGACCCAATAGGAACATAGTCTGAAGTTTGTGTGAGTTTTTGAGAACCATTTGAATCCAGTAGTGATTCAAATAGTTCTCAAAAACTCCAAACGTATCTGATTCGAATGGACTTCATTTTCTTTTTCCTTAAGATAAGGAAAAAGAAGACTTCTTTTTTTTCATTGTCCAGCGAATGGTTTTTGAAATCATAGCATTATTTTCTATCTTATTCATGAAAACTATCTTATCTAGAAAAGTAATTAGATAGGATAGCTTCTACCTTGTCAACGGATAGTGAGAGAAGGAAATCCGGATAAATACCAATCCCTATTACAGGTAGAAAGATACAGATCGAAACAAAAAGTTCTCGTGGTCCAGAATCCAAAAAAGAAGCGTTTGGGGCAGGAAATTGCTTGTATCCATAGAACATCTGGCGTGACATAGATAATGAATAAATAGGAGTTAATATCATTCCAATTGCCATTACAAAAGTAATGAGTATTTTTGGCATTCAAAGATATTTTGGACTGGTAATTATTCCAAAAAAGACTACCAATTCGGCAACAAAACCACTCATTCCCGGCAATGCAAGAGAAGCCATCGAGAAGCTACTGAACATTGGAAATATTTTAGGCATTGGGATAGCTATTCCGCCCATTTCGTCGAGATAAACAAGACGTATTCTATCGTAACTCGTTCCTGCCAATAAAAAAAGCGCAGCACCAATAAATCCGTGAGAAATGATTTGTAAAATGGCTCCATTCAGTCCTGTATCGGTTATAGAACCAATTCCTATAATTGTAAAACCCATATGAGATACAGAAGAATAGGCTATTCTCTTTTTTAAATTGCGTTGGCCGGGAGATGTTGAAGCTGCATAGATTATTTGAACTGTACCTATTATCATCAACCATGGAGAAAATAGAGAATGAGCGTGGGGTAAGAATTCCATATTGATCCGAACCAATCCATACGCTCCCATTTTTAATAAGATTCCGGCTAGAAGCATACACGTACTGTAATGTGCCTCCCCATGGGTATCTGGTAACCATGTATGTAGGGGTATAATCGGTGATTTGACAGCATAAGTAATAAGAAATCCAAAATAGAATATTATTTCCAATGCCACCGGATACGATTGATTCGCTGAGGTTTCAAAATGTAAGGTTGGTTCGTTGGAACCATAGAAACCCATGCCCAGAACTCCCATTAATAGAAAAACAGAACCCCCCGCAGTGTACAAAAGAAACTTTGTAGCTGAGTACAAACGTTTCTTTCCTCCCCACATGGATAGAAGTAGGTAAACAGGAATTAATTCTAACTCCCACATGATAAAAAAAAGTAAAAGATCTAGAGAAGAAAATGATCCTATTTGGCCGCTGTACATTGCTAACATCAGGAAATGGAACAATCGTGAATCCCGAGTCACTGGCCGAGCCGCTAAAGTCGCTAAAGTAGTGATGAATCCCGTCAGTAAAACGGGTCCTATGGAAATTCCATCGATTCCGAGTCTCCAGTGAAAATCCAAAAAATGGATCCATCTGGAATCCTGTTCTAATTGGATTAATGGATCGTCAAATTGGAAATGATAACAGAATGCATAGGTCGTTAGCAGTAGTTCTATTGTGCATATAGAGAGAGTATACCACCGAATCATCTTATTTCCCCTATGAGGAAAAAAGAAAATGGAAGAACCCGCGGATATCGGCAAAATCACAATTATTGTTAACCAAGGAAAAGAATTCGTGGTAAAGACAAGATACACTTTGACCAAAAAACCCGTGCTCGAAATAATCTTTTTGATCGAGTACGGGTTTTTGTCGGTAAGGAGAAAAAAATGGGTTCAAGTTTCAAGTAGAGTTTTCTAGAACGTATCAATAAGCTAGCCCCATGCTTCGCGTTGTCTCATGCCATAAATAAACCCGGACACTCAAGAAATCTGTTGGACAAGCGGATTCACACCTCTTACAACCTACACAGTCTTCCGTTCTTGGGGCAGAAGCAATTTGCTTAGCTTTACATCCGTCCCAAGGTATCATTTCTAATACATCTGTGGGGCAGGCTCGCACACATTGAGTACACCCTATACATGTATCATAAATCTTTACTGAATGTGACATGGTATCTATCCACTTTTTGAACGGCATAAATTTTCGATCTAGTAAACTAATCATATATCGTAGACACCAGACGAATCGAGGGTTTACCAGAATCGATTTCGAATCAATCTACTTCTGGATCTGCTCATGATAGCGGTCCAAGATACTTTGATTTATTACCTTTTAGCAAACATGGGCCTATAGTTTGTTTCTATCGTACATACCAATTTGAATTGGTGAATATTCTATTCGGTATTTATATGATTACCGCTAGTTATTCAGCAAGTTCGATTGATACGAGTGGATTTTCTGTTACGATGAATTGACGAAACAATAGCAGGTCCAATAGCGGCTTCAGCGCCTGCAATAGCTATCACAAAAATCGCGAAAATGTTATGAAATTCATATTAACCGCATTCAGTATAAGCTCAAGACACATAAGTGCTCTAACCATATTTTGACTTGTGATCAATCCATAAATACCGATAGAAAATAAATAGGCACTCAAAACAAGTTCATGTTCAAGCATCATTGACCAACCCCTCATCAATCTGGATTTATTTGCTTTCAATAGGAACAAAAACGCCACCTTAATCCATTTTATTGATTAGAATCTCACAAGTGCAGAACAAGGGAAGGTATTGGTACTAGAATAGATTGAACTAAAACCATTTCCATTTTATACATAAAAAATAGAAAAATGGAATTGAAGTGAAGTGAAGGAAAATGGGTGTAATAAGAAGGAAGTCTTTCTTTTTTTGAGAGGACAGAACTCTTTCATTCGAAGTCTTTATTTTTATTACTGACGGGCCATAACAATTGCACCTATCAAGGCAACTAAAAGAATTAGAGAAATGAGTTCAAAGGGAAGAAAAAAATCTGTTGATAAATGAGTCCCAATTTGTTGACCATTATTTCATATTTTAAAAATCCTGCTCTAAAATCTGGTTTGATCTTGTAGTCCAAATAATACCGTACCATGAAGTATCTGGGACAGTAGTAATTAGTGAAACAAAAAGACTTGTACAAACCAGGGAAGTTACTCCTTCTCCAACGGTCCAAACACCGAAATCCTTGTAATATTCTGAGTCATTCATGAACATCACAGCGAATACGATTAACACATTTATGGCCCCCAGGTAAATAAGGAGCTGTGCTGCAGCTACAAAATGGGAATTCGATGGAATATGGAATAAGGATATACAAAAAAGAACCAACCCCAAGGAAAAGGCAGAAAAAATTGGATTGGTAAGTAATACCACTCCCAGACCTCCTAATAGAAGAACCGATCCCAAAAATACTAAAAGAAAATCATGTATTGGTCCAGTTAAATCCATTATATGTCAAATAATAGAGAAATAAGCTTAAATGTTTCATAATCTTTTTGACCAGACCAGGAAAAAATAGGTTACCCGACTCTTTTTAGGATATGCTACTAACGGAATCCAATCCTAGATGGGGTGGGGGTTGATATAGAAATTAGATGTATAATAATTTTATTCGAAATATTCGTAATATAGTATAGAGAGATGTAGATTTCGAAAAAATCACGGATAATCTATGTTTGCAAGACACGATTCTGAGCAATGAATCCAAAATCAATAGCTAGGACTTTGACTTATTCGCCGAGCAAAATGAAGGATTTGCTCCTTTAGTATTAGTAATAGTAATTGGCAATTGGAGTAATTGGTAATCCAATCAAGCGGTTTACCCATTTTTTATGGGATTTGAGTCGAATTCATAATGGTTATAATTACGGAATCTCCAATTACTGACATTGTAACCGACCCAAGGAAATTTGATTATAATTCAATTCGTGACGATTATAACTAGAAAGTTCATATTCTTCAGTCATTGCTAAACAATTTATTTTATAATTTTTACCACAAAATATACCTACCTATTCCGAAATCCATACTATAATTAATAATTAAGTAATCGTTTCTTTCGAATATCCGGTTCCAATCTCCAATCTATAATGGGTAGATCTATAGGGCATATACGAACACAGACTTCACAAGCAATGCATTTTTCAAATTCAAAGTGAATTCGCCCACGGAAATGCTCTGATAGAATCTATTTTTGATAGGGATATTGAATAGTTACAGGTAAACGACTCGTGTGAGATAAGGTAATCATGAAACTTTGGCCGATATACCTGGCAGCTCTTACAGTTTGGTGACCATAATTCATGAACCCAGTTATCATAGGAAGCATATCGTGAATCTCTATCAATAATTGAAATTTTCTTTCTCTTGTTTGAGATAAGTTATAAATCTAGAATACAATGAATATCTTATGCCTTTACAGCGAAAGGAGTTCGGAAGAAGTTATCAATAATAGATTACCGAGAGAAATAGGTAAAAGAAATTTCCACCCAAGATTTAATAATTGGTCCAGTCTTATCCTAGGCAAAGTCCATCTTGTTGTGATAGAAATGAACAGGAACAAATAAGCTTTCGCTAATGTAATCAAAATACCAATTGTTGTTCCAAAGACTCCACCCAGTTCATTTATTCCGAAAAAATCAGGAATCAATATGAACGGAATAGAGAAATTCCAACCGCCCAAGTAAAGAACTGTTACAAATAATGAAGAGACTAGTAGATTTAGATAGGAAGCAACGTAAAATAAACCAAATTTGATACCCGAATATTCGGTTTGATAACCGCCTACTAATTCTTCCTCCGCTTCTGGTAAATCAAAGGGTAATCTCTCACATTCGGCTAGGGAAGAAATTAGAAAAACCATAAATCCTATAGGTTGACGCCACAGATTCCAACCCCAAAAACCATATTTGGACTGTGCCTCAACTATATCAACTGTACTTAAACTGTTAGATAATCATAGTCGGTGATAGCATCACTGCTGCCATCGCTATTGCAGAACCGTACATGAAACTTTCACCTCATACGGCTCCTCGGTGGTCGTCATAAAAAAATCTAAGGCCGGGCTCGTTATTATCTCGATATGTTAGTTGAGTAGAGAGAGTAAACATGTATCGAAGAGTCCCACATTAGACCAATCCAATTCTGTCTGCTATAATACCAAAAAGGTGCTTCTGAATGGATCTCACCCTTTACTATTTCTAATCTATTCTATATTTATTTTTCAAAAATGAAATTTCTCTGGGTTTAGTAATAACTTAATCCTTCAATAAAATACTCATTGTATCGAGAACTATTTCGACCCTTGTTTCGATTACGAAAAAGGATTAGGCATTACATTAGTTCATGAATCATGATAAGAATTGTATCTGTATAAAAATTCTATCTGTTCTATCTGTACGACTATAGAGAAACATAGTTCGTATTTTTCTTTTCTATTGCATATTTCTTTCGTTCCGGTTCTTCTTTCACATTTCAGAGAAAAAGACAGGGAAGCTCTAAAAAAAGGTTACTTCGTTTCTGATAGCCATGTCTTTAACCAGTGGGTAAGGAGCATACTCAGGATCGGGATCCTGGGGAAGTACTGCTTGATCATTTCTACTAATTTAAAGCCCCCAGTAGGATTCCTTTTATGCAGAGAGACCAGACCTATATTAGGTAACTTGAATTATCTCCATTACGAATCCGTTATGTACCTTAGTGTTCCTAACCTCCCACTCATTTTTGCCCAACCCCCGGTATGACATCCAATAGTAAAAACTCCATACAGTTGATCCTTTCTACCCGCGTCAAACCATGATCGCTAATCCACTAATCTTGGGGTAATTTATTTTGCTTATGCTTATTGATACTTAACTCTTGTACATAGGGAATGAGACTCACTATTTTTACTGGAAATTAAATTTATAAATTTATAAGCTGTTTTGTTTCACTCATAAAACTTATCTGATTGAGTTCATTACCCGGAATGATAAATCAAAAAATGAGGATATCTACTCAATACATTCCACTCCTTTCCTAGAAATAAAGAAATAGGTAAGAGCTCATGTCCAAACGAATCGCACGTAGAGATATTGATAAAACACATGGAGTTAATGGTATTTCATAACTAATCGATTGAGCAGCAGCTCGTAGACCACCTAAAAAGGAATATTTATTATTCGAACCATATCCTGACATAAGAACATAAGAAGTCCAAAAGGAGAAATACTTGAAATGGAAATCCATAAAAAAAGACCTATACTGAAATCCGCTAGAAGCAGCCGGTAGCTAAAAGGAATTACTGAATAAGTTCGTAAAATGGATATAACTGCTATGGACGGTCCGATACGGAATAAACGAATATCTCCTCTAGATGGGAGAAGATCCTCTTTGAAAAGTAGTTTAGTCCCATCTGCTAGAGCTTGAAGAATTCCAAAAGGACCTGCGTATTCCGGTCCAATACGTTGGTGTACTCCTGCAGATATTTTTCTTTCTAACCACACAATTATATTATGAGTATCCCTATTGTGATTCCAAATATAGGAGTAAAAATAGGGACAAACAAGCGTGTGAGCCCATACACCTCTTTTAAGGATTCCAATCGAGAAAAAGAATTAATAGCCCGTACTTCTATCGTATCAATTATCATTTCAACGATCAACTTCCCCCATAATGATATCTATACTACCTAGTATCGTCATAATATCAGCCAATTTCATTCTTTTAACTGGTAACTAGCGGAGGAAGAATTTGCAAATTGATAAAACCCGGTGGACGAATTTTCCATCTCCAGGGAAAAACACTCTGATCCCCTATCAGAAAAATTCTCAATTCTCCCTTTGGAGCCTCCACTCTCACATAAAGCTCTTGTTTCGACAATTCAAAAGCCGGAGATGGTTTTTTACTAATGAATCGATATTCAAACTCATTCCACCCCGAATCCCTTTCTCTTCCAAAGCGCCGGACTTCTAAATTCTCATAGGCCCCCCTCCCGGAAGTCCTTCTAGGGCTTGGTGAATCATTTTTATGGATTCCGTCATTTCACTGATTCGGACGAAATAACGAGCTAATGAATCCCCCTCTTTTGCCATTGTACTTCCCAATCAAAGTCGTCGTAACACTCATAATGATCAATTTTACGAAGATCCCATTGGAGTCCGGAAGCCCGTAGCATTGGCCCCGATAAACCCCAATTTATGGCTTCCTCCCCACTAACAATACCCACTCCTTCAACTCGTTCCAAAAAAATAGGATTCCGCGTATCAAGGTATCAAGCTTTTGATATTCTGCAATTCCTGTTAAAAAATACTCGCAGAAATCCAAGCATTTATCTACCCAACCATGAGGTAAATCAGTAGCGATTCCTCCGATACGGAAAAAATTATGCATCATTCGCATACCGGTGGCAGCTTCGAATAGATCATATATAAATTCTCTTATCTACCCAACCATGAGGTAAATCAGTAGCGATTCCTCCGATACGGAAAAAATTATGCATCATTCGCATACCGGTGGCAGCTTCGAATAGATCATATATAAATTCTCTCTCTCTGAAAATATAGAAGAAAGGCGTCTGCCCACCAATATCTGCCATAAAACATAACATAAAAGGGCCGAGCCATAACAGATGAGAAGCTATACGACTCAATTCCAACATAATGACTCTGATATAGCTAGCTCTTTTAGGTACTTCAATATTTCCCAAACGTTCTGGTGCGGTTACTGTTATTGCCTCGGTAAACATAGTAGCTAAATAATCCCAACGTGTTACATAAGGTAGATATTGTATAATTGTTCGGTTTTCCGCAATTTTTTCCATCCCTCTGTGTAAATAACCCAATATGGGTTCACAGTCAATAACATCTTCACCGTCTAGAGTAATGATAAGGCGAAGAACGCCATGCATTGACGGATGGTGAGGACCCATATTGACTATCATGAGGTCTTTTCTTGTAGTCGGTACATTCATATGCGTTTTCCCCGATTCAGTATCAGTATTCTATGAATTGCTGAAAACGAAATGAAGTTCATCAAAATCCAAGCTCTTAAAAATCAAATAATACTTTTCCAATTAACTTATAACTTAACGCGTTTTTAACTCCCGAATGTCCAACTGATCTATTAATTCTTTATAACGTACTGTATTTATATTTGACAAATACCTCAGCAACCGTTGACGTTTTCCCAGAGTTTTCTGTAGACCTCTCTGAGATAAATAGTCTGTTTTGTGTAATTTCAAATGTGAAGTCACTTTCTTTATTTTATTGGTGAAACTAAATACTTGAAATTCTACAGATCCCTTGCTTTCTTCTTGCGAAATAACTGAGATGAATGAACTTTTTACCATAAAACGAGCTCCCTTTTAAAATTTTAGTTTTGACAGATTACAGATATGGATGGATTTTACCAATCAATAAAAATAATGACATTTATTTTAAGCTGGTATACACAATAATGTTAATTTATTACTATAATTACTTTAATTAATACTAATGCATACTCAATCTAATTTCAAATTAGATTCGTATATGCATAGAAGGGCTCGTATAGTTCCGCCAAAACAAAACCCATAAAAAGAAAAAAAAAAACAAAAGAATTTTGCCCTAAGATCAGAAAAATATTAGGTCATTAGTATCATGTCCCAGAATATAAAACAGCACAACATAAAGCCTCTGTACATCTATTCCTATAATCATATAATCATACCATACCAGGTATGGTGATCCATCTAGAATATAGAAAGTATATCATCAATGTATTCTCAAGTGTGGATACATCTGTATCCGTAACATACTGAAACGGCTACCATTACTGGTATCAAACCAATAGCGATTCATACAAGCTAAATCTTCTAATCGATAATTTGGCCAAAGAAAAAATTTTAATTTAATTAATGGATTTGTCTCTATATCAAGATCCTTGCTATTAGTTAAAAGTGTACCAGAGTTTCTTACGTTGTTCTTGTTGCAAAATACTTTCTTTTTACTCATAACATCTATATTTTCCTTCCCGGAATTTAAACAAATTAGAATTCGCAATTCTCTACGACGTCTAGGAGATGAAATTTTTTCAGGAACAAGCAAATCATAATGATTTTCATCTATATTCCCAACCATCTTTTCCTGTTTTGGAATGAATTCAGAAAAATCATTCCTATGAACATTTCGTTTTTCTTTTTCTCGGTATTTTCTATTAGTTTTTCTATTAATAGGAATTGGGTGTTTATTCTTATGGATCAGTGAAATCGCTATGGTTTGATACATAATCAATGGACCATCCCATTTTCTCGGTATACGACCTAGTTTGATTATTATTTCTCCACTTTTGAGCGCTTTGGGCAATTGAATTTGAGGTTCAGGTTCGCTTTCTTGAGTAAGTTCAGGTTCACTTTCCCTAGTAAGTTTAGCTTTACGATGCATTAGAAGGGGCAGAGGCATTTCTTTTCTTCGAAAAAGGGATAGAGCCATTTCCATTGGATTTTTCATCCTAATCAAGAAATTAGAGAGATGGATAGAAGTAATTAGATTTTCCTCAAAAAGATTGCTCCATTGCAACTGAACCCTCCCGTAACTTTTATTTTTCAGGAAGATCTCTAGGTCGGTTGGTGTCTTCCACTGCTTCTTTCCTGGCTCTTTCTTTTTATATTTTTCAATGTCTGATCCGTCGGACTCTTGTTTAACATCTTGTTGTTTATTTGGTTGATTCGATTTAGGCTTCCCTTGTTTTGGTTGATTTGATCTAGGATTCCCTTGGCCAGGCTGTTTTTTTTCTTCTTGATTCTCTAATTCAAAATCCTTTTTTTCTTTTAATTCAAAATCCTTTTTTTCTTTTTTTTCTTTGGTGTTGTTATTTTCACGAATGTCACAAATGTTTTGATTGTTATTAAACTCGAAAAGAAGTAATTTGATTGGTATGATCCAAGGTTTCATCCTATATTTCTCATAAATAGATTTCTTATTGCACTGAGTTTGAGTTAGTCTTGCTTTATTCATTCCCATCCAGTCAAAAGGATGGTTTTTTTTATTGTTTTTGGATGAGTTGAATTGTTTATGAATCGCGCGATAAAAAAGGTCTTTTTTCTCATTATCATTTTTCTCATTATCAATTGTATTAATTATTGGATAAGAATAAAAAAGACCTTTTTTATCATTATTTTTATCATTATCAATTGTATTAATTATTGGATAAGAATGAGTTGCAATCTTATTTTTTTTATTGATCCAGGCCTCCATATGTCTCGTCTTTATAAAACGGATCATTTGCCAATCCAAATATTTTCTATCCGGATTTTTTCGAATATATCTCCGGATAGAAAAAAAATCAGGTTTATAGGTTTTATAGGTGATGTACTTAGAGGGAATCCCTGGATTTTCATTTCCTTGTAACGGCACTCCATAAATGGAAAAATCCTTCCTTTCTTCATAATTAATATATTTATCTAATAAAAGATCATATTTGTAATGTTTTTTTAATTTCTCTTTTTTTGTTTTAACCGATAATGAAGCTGCTTTTTCTTTTTGTTTCTCAAAAAGAATTAATTGGTTTTTTTCATTTTCATATGAATCTAAACTTGGTGAGTCTAAATTTTGAACCTTACAACTTTGATTGACCCTATTTCGCCACTTTTGTGACATAAATGTAAACAATCTAGTCTGAGATAAATCATATTGATAGTGGCCGCTTAACCAGTTTTTCCATTCATTCATTTCTGCATTTCCATGTTCTTTATGCCTTGATTCGGAATGAAATATTCCTTGTGTTCCAAAAAAATTCTTTATTCTATCTTTAAGAAAAAGAGAGGTTCGGGAATATCGAAGGACAGATTTTAAAGGATATTTGTGAATACCTGGGTTTTGCGCTAATTTGTAAAATACATATGCTTGTGACAAGGAATCTATCCCACAAAAATTCTTTGAATTTTTCATACTAGAAAACCGCTTTTTTAGATTTTTTAGAGTCGAAATCCAATGAATTGTATTTTCATCAATTCCTTTTTGATTTGTTTGCTTATAGTAACTGTATGTATTCATAATTTTGTTTTTTAATTCAAGTAATTCAAGAAAGGTTTGTACATGACTCTCCGAAATATGAATGAGAGATTGAAAGAATATACTTTCAATGAAAAATGGCAAAAAAAGGCGCCCTTTTCTTATGAATCGCACACTTCTTCTTTTTACTATCTGCCAAAGGTTTTTTGACGAGTCTAATCTTTTCTCAGCAAAATTTGCCTCGCTAGGACTAATATTTTTATCGGATATTCGAAATTTAGTTTTCTTGTCATTTGTTATTTTTTCAATTTGATTTTTGATTGTACTTGTCCTATCGGACAGATCCTTTATTTTTTGTTCTGTAAGTGAAGATTTTGTCCAATCCATAGATTTAATTCGACTAGACGATTCATCAAAAATCTGATTACTTATTAGAAAATTTTTATCATGTTGAGTTTCACTCAATTCATACCCTTCCCTCACTCCAAATTTTTTATTTAGATTTACTTTTTCAGGTTGTTTGATTTTGATAAACAAATCTAAAATCCATTTTGCTTTTTTTTTTAACAATAGAAAACATTTTTTTTTCGCTTCTCTAATTTGTTTTTTTAATGCTTTATAAATAGGTTCAAGAGGATGAGGTTCTTTTCGGGCAGCACCAAAAGGCCGGTCCGTTTCCATTCCCCAGGTTGTTAAAAAAGAAGATTTTGCTTTTTTTCTTTTCTTTTGCACTTTTTTTCTTTTCTTTTGCATTGGATCTTTCTGTTTATCATGGGTCCATAGTTGAAAACTGTACCGAAGGCGGAAAGGGAAGAGGATTTTTATCTGCATACCGTCTGTTAACCAAGAGTCCGGAAATTCTGTTTCTGATATTGGAACGCCACTGTGAGTACAATTAACATGAATTTCTCGGCTCCACGCCTTCCAATCTTCGTCCCAATCTTTGTACCACTCGGGGAATTTAGCGGGGAATTGAAATGGAAATAATAAAAGAAGGCTACAGTTTTTGGCTATTATCAATGAGGGTAATACAATATTTTTTCTAAGAATTGAGTGGGCTAGTAACAGAAAACCCCTTATTACGTGAGCGTACCGAGTCCTATCCCACAGTTCCCCTATTTCTAGTCGCTCCTCCTCCATTCTTTCTGCCTCGGCCTCTACCGCGTTTTCCCTTTCTTGTGCCTCGTCCTCCCTTTCTTGTGCCTCGTCCTCCCCTTCTTGTGCCTCGTCTTCCTCGTAATCCCAAGTTTTCACTTCCGCGCCTTTTCTCATCCAATTCCTAAAGATCCTAAAGATTGGATTCATAATTTCCAGTATTGGGGAGAAAATTGTGTTTATTCTGTCTAAAAAAAGTGGGGAGTGCACATTTGTTTGAAATAGTTTCCAAATAACTGTTTTACGTCTTTGAGCGCGTACGGATCCTTTGATTAAATCTCGATTAAAATCCGATTGTTTTGAATAATGTAGTAAAACCTCAAAAAAAGCCTTATCCTTCTCATCATACTCCTCCGCCTTCCCCCGCTTCGTATAATAGTCCTTCCAATCCATAAGAAATCCTATTTTAAAGTTTCTTGGAATAATCTGAGGCTCCTCTAGGTCTTCTTCCTTCAGTTCGAGGTCCTGAAAATTGACGAGCAATTGATATGTCCAGCGAGGAACCTTTTTCTCCATTTCTTTTAGGGGTCTCCCCCCCTTTTTTTTCTGAATTTCCTTTAGGTCAAGTCCCTCCTTTGTGTTTTTTTGAATTGTTTGATCCTTTGGTTTAGTTGTACTTGCACCGAAGAAAGATTGCACTTGATTTTCCGAATCCATTTTTCCTTGGTCTGGCAATAATGATTTTTCCTCAAATGTATTTAGTTTTTGTTCAAATTCTTGGTAATCAGGGAAAAGCGTACCATGAAACTTGTTTATCCACACTTGTTCTTTGGAATCCCCCGTAGGGGTGATTAAAGAATTATTTTCGTTCTCATTTTCCTTCTTAACGCTTGGAGGTAATTTTGGGGTTGTTCCCCGAGAGGGCCCATTCAAAAAACAATCATACCTTTTAGCCAAGCATTCTTGTGCAGTCTCATCATTACATAACTCATCATTACATAATCGAGTCCTTTTTTCGAGTACATCCAGATCGAGAGACCCCCGTTCTAGAGCGTCAATTCGATGGAAAAGCTCGTTGCTCAGGCTATTTCTTTTTTGTTCATTGGTATAAATCCAATGATTGTACAGTTCATCAGAGGGGAGTTTTTCTGGTGTGTACAAAAACCCCTTTCTTTCTATCATTTCAAAAAAAGTTGATAAACTGGGTGGATATGTAAAAGAGATTCTTTGTTTTCCATCACTTCGGCATGTATAAAAAAAATAGTCTGACATCTCATTTCTTAGAGCCTTTTGAGATTCACCAGTTTGTATATATCGCAATGGTCGATTCCATCGTTTATAGTCGAAAATAAAAGTTACAAGAGGCCGTTCACGTTCAAAAGAAAAGAAGTCTTTCTTTTCTTTCAGTTTTTCATCTAGGTTGTCTGAATCTTCTATGTTGTCCGAATCTTCCGAAAAAAGGGAGGGGTTTTTCTCGGTGGATCCTTCTTGCCCCCGGTTGGAAGTTGTGTTTATTTCTACATCTGTTTCGTCCTCACTCTGCCCCCTTTCTGTTTCTGTTGTTGCCGAGGTTTTTTCTCGTTTCTTTTTGATATCCTCCATCTTTATAGGTGACGGAATTCTGCCTAAATAGTAAATACAGGAGAGAAATACTAGAATGGTAAAGATTCGCTCCAGAGAATTTCTAAAGTCTGCCGCACGGTACTTATTCAATCTAATAGAACGATTTTGCCGTATCCAGAATAATACCAACTCAAACCCTTTCATGCATAAAATGTGACCAATGAACCAACCAACAAAACTACTTGTTAAAAATAACATCTTGTTATTGTTGCACCGAAACATATAAATACTAATTAATCTAGGTAAGGTCGAACTCGGCAAAACGAAATGGTTAAATAGTGGAAAAATTAGATTAGTAAGGAATAAATATTGAGTGCCTAAATTACGCATTCTATTTCTGGTAGTCGCTACCGAATCAAAAAAGTCTTCTTGGTCATTGCGCCAAAAGAAATAAAACAAAAGATAGAGTAGACTTAGGATAGTTATTGTATGAGGTCTCCCCAATGCTAGATGGAGAGGTGCATAATAGATGGATATGAACATGATGAGCTGCCCCATCAGAAAACCAGTTGTTGCTGATACATCCTTCTCGCTTCCTTCTTCCATAACCCGAGCTCGGAGAAGCAAGAGATAAGAGGGGCCTATGGCCCCTGCGGTTAGAAATCCATAATAGAGTCCGGCCACAACGATTGAATTGCTTATCTGCATGCATAAACGGACGAAAGTAGCTAGTCGAAACAAGTTGAACATCAAAATGACCTCCCTTTGAGTTTTGGATTTTACTTTGGAAACCTATAGAATATAGAATAAGACAGTCCTGAGAATTCCCTCGAAATCTTTACACTTCTGTTTCTTCCTATTCCTCAATCGTATAATATTTTTATTATATATAGTATCTAATAATAATTCATTTGATATACTATTTACTTGTTCCCTTTTCCACTTTCATTTACTTTCATTAGTGATATTCCATCTTTTTTTTTCAGTCAATAATGGATCTTATTTTGATTCTGTTTTGTCCTCGTTATTTTTGTTATTTTTCCAAAGTCAAGAGAACATAGACCAAAATTTGGTCAAAAACATTCTCAAATAGCTAGAAAAATAGGGGGGATGAAAAAAACAAAAATAAGGGAGGCGAAAAAAACAAAAAAAAAATAGGAAGACGTAAACTAAACCGAATCAACCAAATGAATAAATGAGTTAACCCCATTAAGAACCTAATAAGGATACCCGAAAAAAAATATATAAATTAGCTATCTCTAACAATAACAATCCGAAGAACCTAACCAAAAACTCAAGGAACAATTTCCCTACTTCGGGCGAGTAAAACCGGTTTTCGGAAACTAATCCTAGAGAATAAAGAAATCGCAGGTACTTGAGAAACTCGAACAGACTCTGCCACGCCTTTCTTGCTATTTTTATCTTTAAATTTAAAATAATTAAAAGCTTTAACCCTTTTTTGACTAGGTCGTGAAGATGCCTTTTATCCATACGAATGTTCCTCCTGAAAATTTTTAAAATGTCAATACCAGAAGAAAATGGTATAGAATAACTATACTTCAATAATATATGTTATATAGAATATATATATATATAAAACCCTAATTTTCATTCTATTCTATATAAATATAAATTCTATATAAATATAAATAAAAAATTTTCATTCTTTCTATATTCTATATAATTCTTTCTATATTCTATATAATTCTTTCTATATTCTATATAATTCTTTCTATATTCTAATTCTATATAATTCTTTCTATATTCTAATTCTATATAATTCTTTCTATATTCTATATGATTCTTTCTATATTCTATATAAAAATAAAAATTATAAAATAAATTGTTTAGCAATGACTGAAGAATATGAACTTTCTAGTTATAATCGTCACGAATTGAATTATAATCAAATTTCCTTGGGTCGGTTACAATGTCAGTAATTGGAGATTCCGTAATTATAACCATTATGAATTCGACTCAAATCCCATAAAAAATGGGTAAACCGCTTGATTGGATTACCAATTACTCCAATTGCCAATTACTATTACTAATACTAAAGGAGCAAATCCTTCATTTTGCTCGGCGAATAAGTCAAAGTCCTAGCTATTGATTTTGGATTCATTGCTCAGAATCGTGTCTTGCAAACATAGATTATCCGTGATTTTTTCGAAATCTACATCTCTCTATACTATATTACGAATATTTCGAATAAAATTATTATACATCTAATTTCTATATCAACCCCCACCCCATCTAGGATTGGATTCCGTTAGTAGCATATCCTAAAAAGAGTCGGGTAACCTATTTTTTCCTGGTCTGGTCAAAAAGATTATGAAACATTTAAGCTTATTTCTCTATTATTTGACATATAATGGATTTAACTGGACCAATACATGATTTTCTTTTAGTATTTTTGGGATCGGTTCTTCTATTAGGAGGTCTGGGAGTGGTATTACTTACCAATCCAATTTTTTCTGCCTTTTCCTTGGGGTTGGTTCTTTTTTGTATATCCTTATTCCATATTCCATCGAATTCCCATTTTGTAGCTGCAGCACAGCTCCTTATTTACCTGGGGGCCATAAATGTGTTAATCGTATTCGCTGTGATGTTCATGAATGACTCAGAATATTACAAGGATTTCGGTGTTTGGACCGTTGGAGAAGGAGTAACTTCCCTGGTTTGTACAAGTCTTTTTGTTTCACTAATTACTACTGTCCCAGATACTTCATGGTACGGTATTATTTGGACTACAAGATCAAACCAGATTTTAGAGCAGGATTTTTAAAATATGAAATAATGGTCAACAAATTGGGACTCATTTATCAACAGATTTTTTTCTTCCCTTTGAACTCATTTCTCTAATTCTTTTAGTTGCCTTGATAGGTGCAATTGTTATGGCCCGTCAGTAATAAAAATAAAGACTTCGAATGAAAGAGTTCTGTCCTCTCAAAAAAAGAAAGACTTCCTTCTTATTACACCCATTTTCCTTCACTTCACTTCAATTCCATTTTTCTATTTTTTATGTATAAAATGGAAATGGTTTTAGTTCAATCTATTCTAGTACCAATACCTTCCCTTGTTCTGCACTTGTGAGATTCTAATCAATAAAATGGATTAAGGTGGCGTTTTTGTTCCTATTGAAAGCAAATAAATCCAGATTGATGAGGGGTTGGTCAATGATGCTTGAACATGAACTTGTTTTGAGTGCCTATTTATTTTCTATCGGTATTTATGGATTGATCACAAGTCAAAATATGGTTAGAGCACTTATGTGTCTTGAGCTTATACTGAATGCGGTTAATATGAATTTCATAACATTTTCGCGATTTTTGTGATAGCTATTGCAGGCGCTGAAGCCGCTATTGGACCTGCTATTGTTTCGTCAATTCATCGTAACAGAAAATCCACTCGTATCAATCGAACTTGCTGAATAACTAGCGGTAATCATATAAATACCGAATAGAATATTCACCAATTCAAATTGGTATGTACGATAGAAACAAACTATAGGCCCATGTTTGCTAAAAGGTAATAAATCAAAGTATCTTGGACCGCTATCATGAGCAGATCCAGAAGTAGATTGATTCGAAATCGATTCTGGTAAACCCTCGATTCGTCTGGTGTCTACGATATATGATTAGTTTACTAGATCGAAAATTTATGCCGTTCAAAAAGTGGATAGATACCATGTCACATTCAGTAAAGATTTATGATACATGTATAGGGTGTACTCAATGTGTGCGAGCCTGCCCCACAGATGTATTAGAAATGATACCTTGGGACGGATGTAAAGCTAAGCAAATTGCTTCTGCCCCAAGAACGGAAGACTGTGTAGGTTGTAAGAGGTGTGAATCCGCTTGTCCAACAGATTTCTTGAGTGTCCGGGTTTATTTATGGCATGAGACAACGCGAAGCATGGGGCTAGCTTATTGATACGTTCTAGAAAACTCTACTTGAAACTTGAACCCATTTTTTTCTCCTTACCGACAAAAACCCGTACTCGATCAAAAAGATTATTTCGAGCACGGGTTTTTTGGTCAAAGTGTATCTTGTCTTTACCACGAATTCTTTTCCTTGGTTAACAATAATTGTGATTTTGCCGATATCCGCGGGTTCTTCCATTTTCTTTTTTCCTCATAGGGGAAATAAGATGATTCGGTGGTATACTCTCTCTATATGCACAATAGAACTACTGCTAACGACCTATGCATTCTGTTATCATTTCCAATTTGACGATCCATTAATCCAATTAGAACAGGATTCCAGATGGATCCATTTTTTGGATTTTCACTGGAGACTCGGAATCGATGGAATTTCCATAGGACCCGTTTTACTGACGGGATTCATCACTACTTTAGCGACTTTAGCGGCTCGGCCAGTGACTCGGGATTCACGATTGTTCCATTTCCTGATGTTAGCAATGTACAGCGGCCAAATAGGATCATTTTCTTCTCTAGATCTTTTACTTTTTTTTATCATGTGGGAGTTAGAATTAATTCCTGTTTACCTACTTCTATCCATGTGGGGAGGAAAGAAACGTTTGTACTCAGCTACAAAGTTTCTTTTGTACACTGCGGGGGGTTCTGTTTTTCTATTAATGGGAGTTCTGGGCATGGGTTTCTATGGTTCCAACGAACCAACCTTACATTTTGAAACCTCAGCGAATCAATCGTATCCGGTGGCATTGGAAATAATATTCTATTTTGGATTTCTTATTACTTATGCTGTCAAATCACCGATTATACCCCTACATACATGGTTACCAGATACCCATGGGGAGGCACATTACAGTACGTGTATGCTTCTAGCCGGAATCTTATTAAAAATGGGAGCGTATGGATTGGTTCGGATCAATATGGAATTCTTACCCCACGCTCATTCTCTATTTTCTCCATGGTTGATGATAATAGGTACAGTTCAAATAATCTATGCAGCTTCAACATCTCCCGGCCAACGCAATTTAAAAAAGAGAATAGCCTATTCTTCTGTATCTCATATGGGTTTTACAATTATAGGAATTGGTTCTATAACCGATACAGGACTGAATGGAGCCATTTTACAAATCATTTCTCACGGATTTATTGGTGCTGCGCTTTTTTTATTGGCAGGAACGAGTTACGATAGAATACGTCTTGTTTATCTCGACGAAATGGGCGGAATAGCTATCCCAATGCCTAAAATATTTCCAATGTTCAGTAGCTTCTCGATGGCTTCTCTTGCATTGCCGGGAATGAGTGGTTTTGTTGCCGAATTGGTAGTCTTTTTTGGAATAATTACCAGTCCAAAATATCTTTGAATGCCAAAAATACTCATTACTTTTGTAATGGCAATTGGAATGATATTAACTCCTATTTATTCATTATCTATGTCACGCCAGATGTTCTATGGATACAAGCAATTTCCTGCCCCAAACGCTTCTTTTTTGGATTCTGGACCACGAGAACTTTTTGTTTCGATCTGTATCTTTCTACCTGTAATAGGGATTGGTATTTATCCGGATTTCCTTCTCTCACTATCCGTTGACAAGGTAGAAGCTATCCTATCTAATTACTTTTCTAGATAAGATAGTTTTCATGAATAAGATAGAAAATAATGCTATGATTTCAAAAACCATTCGCTGGACAATGAAAAAAAAGAAGTCTTCTTTTTCCTTATCTTAAGGAAAAAGAAAATGAAGTCCATTCGAATCAGATACGTTTGGAGTTTTTGAGAACTATTTGAATCACTACTGGATTCAAATGGTTCTCAAAAACTCACACAAACTTCAGACTATGTTCCTATTGGGTCGCTTCTTCAATTCGATGTTAATGTGAATGAGCCATAACTATGTAATCCTATTCCTAATAGATTGACCCCAAAATAACATATCCAAATTATAAGAAATCCAAGAGAAGCCACAATTGCAGAATTCGTGCCTTGAAAATTTTGATTTGTTCTCATATGTAAATAAATTGCAAATAGGGTCCAAGTAATAAATGCCCAAGTTTCCTTGGGGTCCCAATTCCAATATGACCCCCATGCCTCATTAGCCCATACCGCGCCCGAAAGAATACCTATGGTTAAAAAGAGAAACCCTAGACTAATGACACGATAACTCCAACGATCCAATTGCTGAATCAACTGATACATGTGATAATTTCGAAATGAAAGAAAAAAAGTGTTTCGTAAAACACTGCCTCTTTCATTTGCGTATTGGATCTCATCAAAAACAAATGACCCTGTTAATAAATGATTTCTTTTGCCAAAAATATCTATGCGTGTTCGAAATGTAATGACTAGAAGCGCTACTGAGAATAACGAGCCGCATAAAAGAGCTGCATAGCTCAATACCATCATACTTACGTGCATCATTAACCACTGAGATTGGAGAGCAGGTACTAATATTGTGGATTGATGCATTTCCGCTAAAAGACCTGAAGTAACAAAGCCTTGAGTCAAAATAGTACTTGGCGCGGTTATTGCGCTTAAATGGGTTTTTTGGTTCCTAAAATGTGGAACCATATGAATAATGGAAAAACCCCACGAAAGAAACATTAATGATTCATATAAATCACTTAAGGGGAAATGTCCCGAAGAAATCCAACGAGTAACTAACAATCCTGTTATACAGAAAAAGGTAGCTATCATGCCTTTTTCTGACGAATTATAGAGTCCTAGCGTTTCGTAGACTAATAATAAGGTTAGTAAAAAAATCGTAATTACAATTGAAACGATCGAAAAAGAAATGTGAGTCAATATATGTTCTAAAGTCGAGAATATCATAAAAAAAATCCTAAAATAAAAAATCAAAGGGGGATCCTTCAACACTGGAATGGAAATGAGGCATTCCATTCATTATAGGATTTATTGTATCTCTTTTCGAAGATGCCGCCACTCGGACTCGAACCGAGATGCTCTAGCACTGCTTCCTAAGAGCAGCGTGTCTACCGATTTCACCATAGCGGCTTACTCGAAAACATAATAGCCCATCCATATTCAATCGTCGAGATTCTAAGGAGTCAATTCAATCAAATCTTTTTTAGGGAATCTGACAATCAATGAAAAAACACTCGTTCAAATTACTAATTGAACGTTCAACAATCATTAGTATTGTGGGATCGTAGGGTGTTAGGTTTCACTTTCACAAAGGGCTTTACGTTGGTTTCACTTCGCCTGGAATGGAAATGCAGCAGTTGGAACTAGATATTCTGTCCTCTATCCAGGCATAGAACTAAAAGGTTTCAATCTTTATCGGAATTTTAGCGTACTTCAAAAAAAAAAAAAGATTCTATAGATTCTATAATTCTATATTAGAATTAGAAAAGAAAGCTCTCAAGATCTATATATAGATATAGATCTTGATGGATTCCACAGCCCAAATATAGGACCCTTATTTGGACTACATATTAGGAATACATAATCAAAAAAAATCCTTCCTATTCCTAAAGGAAAAAGAAGACTTTTCTTTTAGTTAGTGTATTATGAAAAGTGAATCGATGAGGAAAATGACAACCCCTATCTCACAAATTAGAAAAACCTACTAAAAAGAAAGCTAAGACTTTGTATCTTGTCCTTCACTACTTCGTCAAAAAATGGAGAATACAGTAAGCGGAGGACTTCTTATTCGGCATACCGCAATAACCAGTCCCGTCTCGTATTGATCCGTTGAAAAGAAAAATATGAGTTAATGGGAATCCTTCATTTTAGAAATGATAATTCAGGGAGTCATATTGATTCAGATTCTTCCAAGACTTGGTTTTTTTTTTGTCGTACAAAAAACCAAAACCAAGACTTGGTTTTTTTTTTTTTTTGTCGTACAAAAACCATTTCGAATTCCCGGTAGAAATAGATTTCCCTAATGAAAATGCTTTTCTCGCTGCCCAATACCCCTTTCT